ATCGATCGAATCATCTGTTCTTTTACCCAAGAAAAAGTAGTTCTATTTTCCATGTCCAATCGCGGATCCCGGAATTTCTACAATAAATTAGATAGGTAGCTAAGTTAATCTAGTTCCCTATACACGAGTCTGTTGTTATTCTACTGCAACAGTTGTACTGGAATGATGAATACCTTGAGCAGGTAGAAATAGAAAGAATTTTGCTAAAAAGGAAAAGGGCTTTCTTTCTAAAGGAAGAAAAATGCTAATTTGATTAATATTAAGAAATCTAATTACGCTTCACTAATTGAATGATAAATGACTACAAGCGAAGGAGATAGACGGTTTAAACAAAAAAAGACCCAAAATTTCAAACACGTGTCTAGAATCACAGGAAAACTACAAACAAAAATAGTGAAAATTAGCTCGTTAGGAGCCCATCCAAGATCGTTGTAGACCCAACGAATTAGTAGTTCCCAACCGCGGGTGGAGTGAAATCCAACAAAAAAATCCGTAACTAAAAGAATAAAAAAAGCTTTTATTGAGTCATTTAAGTTATAGAGGAATTCCTGAGCCCAAGAATTCAAAATTACAAGTTTCTCTTTACCCAGAAAAAAAGAACCACTTAGAATAGCCAAACAGATTATATTTGTTGAGAAATGCAAAATGATATGGAGATGGTCCTCATTATCTATTTTGGCTAATTGTATTATTTCCTTGTGTATTCCTATAGGAAGTTTTTGTACATGTGTCTTCGGTTTCTCTTTTATCATTTCGTCCAAGAGAAAAAGCTCTTCTAATTCTATGAATCCTTCTAGAATCCTTTTCTCTTGAATATCCGTTAAGAGAGTTTCAGGTTGCCTGGTAGTCCACCAATTCTTAATCCCAAGTTCCAGACATTTGTTAAAAGAGAAAGAGACTCCCCAGGGCAAAAGTACGATAAATACAAGATATAGGAAAGAAGGCAATGCTTTCTTTTTTTTCATTTTTGATCTGTAAATTGAGTTGTTAATGAATCCGCTTCATTCGCTGACTCTATATGAATATGAGATTTCTTTTCTTTGATCTTTGAAGCATTCTATAACAAGGTTTGAGATCTTATGTTTGTATCTATTTCTCTTTTTTTATACTAGTGGAATTTCATTGTATTGGGTTCTTTCTGAGATCTAAATGGAGTGGAATAGAGAAATAGAATAAAAAAAAAGCCCCTTCATATCATATGAAAAGGGAAGAATATTCGGTTGTTCCTTCCTTTAGATAAATACTCAAAATACTTCAATTGGTACGCGCAAGAAATAGGCCAATTCGGCAGCTTTTTGTTCAATTTCTCGTGGAGTAAAAAACTTCTCATCAGTACGAGTCAAGGGAATGACCCCCTGGCCGCGTATTTCCATATAAAGGATACGACGAGGATAAAGACCTTCTTTAACCTGAATTCTAATTGATTGGATATCCCGCACAAGGAATCGAAGAAAGATGCGACGTTTTATTCCAGGGAATCCCCAACGAAAAATGCACACTATTCCCTCTTTTCTATCAAATCGGTCATAACCACTGCCTACATTCCACAAAATAGTGCACCACAAATAGGAGCTAATGAATAGGCCCGCGATTCCGTAGAAAGACATCACGACTCCCTGTGGAAAAAAAAGAATTTGTTGAGATGGAAGTAGGGATATCATATTCTTACCAAGATAACTGGAAGCCCCAACCGCTAAGAATCCTAATGAACCTAGAAAAAGAATACAGGCCCAGAAAAAATTACCTCTTTTTCGAGAACCCTTTAGAAGTTCTATCCATATGTGTTCTGATCGCCAATTCATATTAGATATACTAAATCCAGCAGCGGTTAATTGAAATTGAGAGAATAAGCTAAATGATTTTGATTTTACTTTTTTTGATTCTGAAATCACCTTTAGTAGCTAGTACTCCTGTGAAATAATTGGTTAGATACATTGACTTTCTATTCAAAAAAAAAAAAATTCCTGGATCTGCTTAAAAAAACTCGCTATACTTGGCTACGCATATGTATGCATTTTTGCTCGTAGCCTATATCTGCATCCATAGACGTTTTTCATTTGTGTGTAGAAAGAGCTACATACCCTATCATATTACTATTTTACTTACACTAAAAAATATTTGTATTATGATCTGGAAATAGATTGAGCAAATTAGGCCCCGTCGGTTCTAGACAATCTTATTTTTCTGCACATAAAGAAATAAAGAAGACATTGCAATTGCCGGAAATACTAAGCCTACTAAAGGCACGAAAATAGAGGGTAAGTTTAAATCTGTCATAGAATAGGTGTCTCAATTCCAATTTACTATTTCTATCTATTCAAAATATATCTTAAGATTCTTATGATATAATTAAGTATATCTATTATAAGGAATATTGACTATTGTATTTTTCAGTTTGCAAAATAAAGATTTTTTATAGATATAAAATCCTTTAGTTAGTATTGTTTAGTATTCTAGAAAAGTATTCTATATCTATAAAAAAATGAATGGAATGGATTATTTGATTTTTCTTTTTCCATTATCATATGATAATACTATATTTTGATTTGTATTTGTTTATTGTATTATACCTTTCTATATTCTAGATATATAGAATAGAAGAATCTCGATTTGTCAAGTCTCTTAATCGTATCAAGATATATTTAAATTTGGCTCGATCTTTTTGTAAAAAAAAAAAAAAAGATCGAGCCAAATTTAATTGCAATCAATTAGAAGATTAAAGAAGAATTACTGCATTTCGTAACTGATTTTTTCTATTTCACTTCATCGATGGTATCTACCGGCTTGAAATCGAATTTGATCGCTTTCCATACTTCACAAGCTGCGGCTAGTTCAGGACTCCATTTGCAAGCTGCTCGGATAATTTCATTACCTTCACGAGCAAGATCGCGCCCTTCGTTACGAGCTTGTACACAGGCTTCTAAAGCCACCCGATTAGCTGCTGCACCTGGTGCATTCCCCCAAGGATGTCCTAAAGTTCCTCCACCAAATTGTAATACGGAATCGTCTCCAAAGATTTCGGTCAGAGCTGGCATATGCCAAACATGAATACCCCCTGAAGCCACCGGTATAACACCTGGCATGGATACCCAGTCCTGGGTGAAAAAGATACCGCGAGAACGATCTTTTTCTATATAATCATCACGCAATAAATCAACAAAACCTAAAGTCATTTCGCGTTCCCCTTCTAACTTACCTACTACTGTACCGGAGTGGATATGATCCCCCCCAGACATACGCAATGCTTTAGCTAATACACGGAAATGTATACCATGATTTTTCTGTCTATCAATAACTGCATGCATTGCTCGGTGAATGTGAAGAAGTAGGCCGTTGTCGCGGCAATAATTAGATAAACTAGTATTTGCGGTGAATCCTCCAGTTAAGTAGTCATGCATTATAATCGGAACCCCTAATTCCCTCGCAAATACAGCTCTCTTAATCATTTCTTCGCATGTACCTGCAGTCGCATTCAAGTAATGCCCCTTGATTTCGCCGGTTTCTGCTTGTGCTTTATAAATTGCTTCAGCACAAAAGACAAAACGGTCTCTCCAGCGCATAAATGGTTGTGAGTTTACGTTTTCATCATCTTTGGTAAAATCAAGTCCACCGCGTAGACACTCATAACACGCTCTACCGTAATTTTTTGCGGATAATCCCAATTTTGGTTTAATAGTACATCCTAATAAAGGACGACCATACTTGTTTAACTTATCCCTTTCAACTTGGATACCATGAGGCGGACCTTGGAAAGTTTTTGCATAAGCAGCAGGAATTCGTAGATCCTCCAAACGTAGAGCACGTAGGGCTTTGAAACCAAATACGTTACCCACAATGGAAGTAAACATGTTAGTAACAGAACCCTCTTCAAATAGATCTAATGGATAAGCTATATAACAGATATATTGATCCTCTTCCCCAGGAACGGGTTCGATGTGATAGCATCGTCCTTTGTAACGATCAAGACTGGTAAGTCCATCAGTCCAAACAGTTGTCCATGTACCAGTAGAAGATTCCGCAGCCACTGCAGCCCCTGCTTCTTCAGGCGGAACCCCGGGCTGAGGAGTTACTCGAAATGCTGCCAAGATATCAGTATCCTTGGTTTCGTATTCCGGAGTGTAGTAAGTCAATTTATAATCTTTAACACCAGCTTGAAATCCAACACCTGCTTTAGTTTCTGTTTGTGGTGACATAAGTCCCTCCCTACAACTCATGAATTAAGAATTCTCACAACGACAAGGTCTACTCGATATGGATTAAGCGTAAATTAATCCTTTGCAAAAATCTAAAAAAAAAAAAAGATATTCAATTAATATCAACTCATTAAATAAAAAAGGGAGTACGCTTAAGTTAATGAATATGTTTCATTCATATATAATACGTACACCCTGTCTACGTTATATCCTATAGGAATTCCATAGGAATTGAGTTGTTGTTATGGTAAGTTAACATGGTTCATTATTAAACCATAGATTTGATTTACCAAATCTATCATTATTCTATACTCTTTGATAGATATAGCGCAACCCAAACCAATCCCTTAATCCTTTTTTTACAATTTTATAAGTTCTTATCTTAATAGGCCCCCTTTCTTATTTTGAATCAAAATACCTAAATACTAAGAAAATTGTCTGTTGACAGCAATCTATGCTTCACAGTAGTATATATTTTGTATATCGAAGTCCTAGACAGGAAAGTAGAGTAGGCAAAGATCTTTGACAAAAGGAAAAATGTCTATGAAAAAAAAAGATTGATTGAACTTTCCAACGGACTCATTCCATGAGTAAACGAGTGAATGGGATTCGCTTAGGCAACGAAATCAAGTGCTAGTCCCCTTTTCTTTTTTATTGAATTAACTAATTCATTTCCTTTTCACTTTTGGATTTTGGGATATTTTTTTGATTTGGCATTATTCAACAAGAAAAAAAAAACAAAAAATTTCGACAAATTCCTTTTTAATTATGTGATAATTATGAGAACCAATCCTACTACTTCGCGTCCCGGGGTTTCCACAATTGAAGAAAAAAGTGCAGGGCGTATTGATCAAATTATTGGACCCGTGCTGGATATCACTTTTCCCCCAGGCAAGTTGCCTTATATTTATAACGCTTTGATAGTCAAGAGCCGAGACACTGCCGATAAGCAAATTAATGTGACTTGTGAAGTACAACAATTATTAGGAAATAATCGAGTTAGAGCTGTAGCTATGAGTGCTACAGACGGGTTGATGAGAGGAATGGAAGTGATTGACACAGGAGCTCCTCTTAGTGTTCCGGTCGGTGGAGCTACTCTCGGACGAATTTTTAACGTTCTTGGGGAGCCTATTGACAATTTGGGTCCTGTAGATACTAGTGCAACATTCCCTATTCATAGATCCGCGCCTGCTTTTATTGAGTTAGATACGAAATTATCTATCTTTGAAACAGGTATTAAGGTGGTTGATCTTTTAGCTCCTTATCGGCGTGGAGGAAAAATCGGACTATTTGGGGGGGCAGGAGTAGGTAAAACAGTACTCATCATGGAATTAATCAATAACATTGCTAAAGCTCATGGAGGCGTATCCGTATTTGGCGGAGTAGGGGAACGGACTCGTGAAGGAAATGATCTTTATATGGAAATGAAGGAATCCGGAGTAATTAATGAAAAAAATATTGAGGAATCAAAGGTAGCTCTAGTCTATGGCCAAATGAATGAACCACCGGGAGCTCGTATGAGAGTTGGTTTAACTGCCCTAACTATGGCAGAATATTTCCGAGATGTTAATAAGCAAGACGTGCTTTTATTCATCGATAATATCTTTCGTTTTGTTCAAGCAGGATCGGAGGTATCCGCCTTATTAGGGAGAATGCCCTCCGCAGTGGGTTATCAACCTACCCTTAGTACAGAAATGGGTTCTTTGCAAGAAAGAATTGCTTCTACCAACAAGGGATCAATAACTTCGATCCAAGCAGTTTATGTACCTGCGGACGATTTGACCGACCCTGCTCCTGCCACAACATTTGCACATTTGGACGCTACTACCGTACTTTCCAGAGGATTAGCTTCCAAGGGTATTTATCCCGCAGTTGATCCTTTAGATTCAACCTCAACTATGTTACAGCCTCGGATCGTTGGCAAGGACCATTATGAAACTGCGCAAAGAGTTAAGGAAACTTTACAGCGTTACAAGGAACTTCAGGACATTATTGCAATTCTTGGGTTGGATGAATTATCGGAGGAGGATCGTTTAACTGTAGCAAGAGCACGAAAAATTGAGCGGTTCTTATCACAACCGTTCTTTGTGGCAGAAGTTTTTACCGGCTCTCCAGGAAAGTATGTTAGTCTTGCAGAAACAATTAGGGGGTTTCAACTAATCCTTTCCGGAGAATTAGATGGCCTACCCGAACAGGCTTTTTATTTGGTGGGGAACATCGATGAAGCTAGCACGAAAGCTATAAACTTAGAAGAGGAGAACAAATTGAAGAAATGAAATTAAATCTTTATGTACTGACCCCTAAACGAATTATTTGGGATTGTGAAGTGAAAGAAATCATTTTATCTACTAATAGTGGCCAAATTGGTGTATTACCAAATCACGCCCCCATTAACACAGCTGTAGATATGGGTCCTTTGAGAATACGCCTCCTCAACGACCAATGGTTAACGGCAGTTCTGTGGAGTGGTTTTGCGAGAATAGTTAATAATGAGATCATCATTTTAGGAAATGATGCAGAACTGGGTAGTGACATTGATCCAGAAGAAGCTCAACAGGCACTTGAAATAGCCGAAGCTAACTTGAGTAGAGCTGAGGGTACGAAAGAATTGGTTGAAGCAAAGCTAGCTCTCAAACGGGCTAGGATACGAGTCGAGGCTATCAATTGGATTCCCCCATCCAATTGAAGACAATCCAAAGGTTTCATTGATACAAAGAAAAGAAGGGTAGAAAAAGTTATTAGATAGCGAAGCAAAGTAAGTCCAATGCTATCTAGTAATTTTTCTACCTACCTACCTACTATTGGATTTGAACCAATGACTCCCGCCGTATGAAAGCAGTACTCTAACCACTGAGTTAAGTAGGCAATTTATCATCACAAAAGAAAAAGAAGTCACATTACTTCGATCAATTATAGATCGAATCCTTTTTATAAGCAATACCGCTCCATTATTGGTATTCCGTTATTGGTATTTGGTATGGTATGTTATTGGTATGGTATATAGTAAATAGATCAAAGGGGTATCCTACGGCATTAGAGAATATTCATCTTGACAAGAAATTATCTATATGTTAAGATATCTCTGACAAGGGCTATAGCTCAGTTCGGTAGAGCAACTCGCTTACACGTGCGCCAATGCTTTTCAAGGGATCTTATTATGCAATGAACATAATTGACCTTATTGCAAAATCAATGTCTTACTTCATGGATTCGAGAGAATAGGAGAACAGTAGCCTGACAAACAGTCGGTTCAGTCCGATTCAGGTGCCAATTCTGGTGCCTAATCAAATAGAACCCTTATTGATTT